TTTTTAGTTAAAAGTTTTCTTAGAATCCAATCCAACCTTTCCCTTTAAGGAATTTAATTGGTTAGCATAATATCTAATAAATAGAAAATCGAATAGTAGATAATCTGTTATGAAAGAAAGAAAACATTCTTTGAAGAATCAAGATTCGTAACCAATCCTTGCCTTATTTGTTGGATTAGGTCTAACTTTCTTGAGTAAACTGCAAGAGTGGAACTTTACGAGATGAAATAGGGAAAGACAGAAGATAAAACTTAAAAGGATAATTGAAGTGACTCGTCTTCGAATCAACTTTGGTTGGGGGTTCGAAAAAGGAATAAAAATAAAGTAAATTCAAGGAGGAGCTTTCCTTTTTTTAAGGGGCCCCTCGGGGGGTCGTGGAATGCTTTTCTTCTCCTCTTATTCCATATGGAATACAATCAGTTAAAATAAGAAGGAATAGGGGAATATTCGACCGTTTCAATTCTTTATTTATCTTTTATTCCAAAATTCTCCCGAAAATCCAATTTCATTTTTCAATGGGGTTAGATGATCTAGTTCTTAATATTATTACTTTACTCAATTGACAGATTCCACAACAAATCTCTTGATTCGGAATTAGGGACTCATGTCGCATCTGATGAATCGATTCTCTTTTACACTTCTGTATCTCACTCGATCTTGTTTTTTAGTATTATCTAAAATAACCGATGAATTCTGAATTTTCCATAACTTAGGTAAGTGCTTTACCAACATATGTAGTGTAGTAAAAAAATAAATGGAATTTAACCCTTTCATGCTTACTATAACTAGTTATTTCGGTTTTCTACTGGCTGCTTTAACTATAACCCCAGCTCTATTTATTGGTTTGAACAAGATACGTCTTATTTGAAATGAATTGAATGAATAAGTCAGAAAAGAAAAATCTTTCTTTTGGATTCCTGGTATTCTACGACTCTTTTCCACACTAATTACCAATTCTTTTCTTGGTCATTGAGATTCGTGGATAATTTAGACTACTATTTAGGGATAGATCGTACCTCTTTTTTTTTTATCCCCTCGAACAAATCGAAATGATTGAAGTTTTTCTATTTGGAATCGTCTTAGGCCTAATTCCTATTACTTTAGCGGGATTATTCGTGACTGCGTATTTGCAATACAGGCGTGGGGATCAGTTGGATCTTTGATTGAGTAATATTTCTTTTTTGATTGACCTCCTCCAGACCAGAGAGGAGGTCAAATTGGAGTTGCAATTCAACTTTGTTTTGTTAAGTTATTTTACTCTGCTTCGACATAAGATAGATGGAATCACGCTCTGTAGGATTTGAACCTACGACATCGGGTTTTGGAGACCCGCGTTCTACCGAACTGAACTAAGAGCGCTTTCATTCAAAAAGAAAACCCTTTTCTACTCCTAACGTGTCTCACGTACGTATAGTATCCACAAATTCAAGTTATACCCACTTTAATTGATCTCCTCGCTACTGCCCATAAAGAAGAAAGAAGTAATAGGTAGGGATGACAGGATTTGAACCTGTGACATTTTGTACCCAAAACAAACGCGCTACCAAGCTGCGCTACATCCCTTTTCCAAATTGTTGTACAATGGCATTGTACACAATTCCTGTCTTGTTTTCCACATCGTAATTTTCTTCTCTTTCTCTATCTATATAGAACCTTCTTGTCATTTCTTCTTTTTGGTCTCATATAATCAAGTCAAGGAATGGTATACATCTAAAATCGAATCTAATTTCACCTATAAAAGAAAGATTACTATTCCTTGGTAATGTATAGGAAGAAGAGGTCATCTTTTTCTTTTTTAGGGATAGGAAAATCTCGTCTATACGGTTCATTCTATATAGAATATTGATTTTGTTTTTTTAGTTAGGAATTTCGCCTAAACAAAAGAAATACAAAAGATCTTGGGCAAGAGTATCTGATCATATATGTATTCCAATAAGGAAGGAGGATTTTCAATGCGGGATATAAAAACATATCTCTCTGTAGCACCCGTGCTAAGTACTCTATGGTTTGGGGCTTTAGCAGGTTTATTGATAGAAATTAATCGTTTATTCCCAGATGCTTTGTCATTCCCTTTTTTTTAATTCTAGTTATTGCTATGCGAGGAATTCTTCGTGACATGACGAAAATTTTCCCTTTTTCAATCCTTTTTTTTTAGTATAGGAAGGAAAAAGAAAGAAAAGATGGATTGGGTTGAACCTCAGAGTCATGAAAAATTTGGTAAATCCCATTTTGGAAAACAGAAATTCAATTAAAAGCGGTATCCAAGCTAAGTCAGGCCTCAGAAATCAGAGCATAGAAAGAGGCTGGGCTGGCTACTTAAATGAAAGGATTTCGAAGCAAAATCCTTGCTAATTCGACAAGGATTGTATTCTTTAATTATTTCTCCATTTTTTATTACTTAATTTAAGAATTTCCAAAATTTTTTATTCTAATGGATTTTATTCTTCTTCTTCGGATCCAAAATAGAAGAATAAAAGAATAAGTAGAAGAATTAAGTTAAGTCAATCCAAAAAAGAAAGGAGGTTCATGGCCAAGGGGAAAGATGTTAGAATCAGACTTATTTTGGAATGTATCAGTTGTGTTCGAAAAGGTGCCAATAAGGAATCGACGGGGATTTCTAGATATAGTACTCAAAAGAATCGCCACAATACACCTGGACAATTAGAATTCAAAAAATTTTGTCGTTATTGTCGCAAGCATACGACTCATGGCGAAATAAAAAAATAGGAGCATCGTGTGTTCGATCTTTCCAAAGAACAGATTTAATATATAGAACATAGATAGAATACAAAATACAAATCAACTCATTTGATTTCAGATAGATATTATTTCATATGTATAGAGGGTATTCATATACTATATATGAATCAAATAATATATGGACCAAAGAAAGACTACTTCTTCTGGATCCAAAATTAATAAAATAAAGAAATCCATTTTTTTTCCAATTTTTTAATAAAGAATAAATCATGTATACATCTAAACAACCTTTTCATAAATCTAAGCAACCCTTTCGTAAATCCAAGCAAACTTTTCAAAAATCCAAGCAAACTTTTCGTAAGTCCAAGCAAACTTTTCGTAAATCCAAACAACCTTTTCGTAAATCCAAACAACCTTTTCGTAGGCGTCCTCGGATTGGCCCGGGGGATCCAATTGATTATAGAAACATGAGTTTAATTAATCGATTTATTAGTGAACAAGGAAAAATATTATCGAGACGAATAAATAGATTAACCTTGAAACAACAACGATTAATTACTCTTGCTATAAAACAGGCTCGTATTTTATCTTTCTTACCATTTCGTAACTATGAGAATGAGAAGCAATTTCAAGCCCAGTCAATTTCAATAATTACTGGTCCTAGACCCAGAAAAAATAGACATATTCCTCAATTAACGCAAAAGTTCAATTCCAATCGAAACTTAAGAAACTCCAACCAGAATTTAAGAAACAACAATCGGAACTTAAGTTCCGATTGTTGATGTTTTATTCGAAAGGGCCAGACCTATATATAAGGAAAGTAATCCAGTTTTGATTCTTGTGTTTGTTATAAGAAAGAAAAATGGGGAAGAATAAATAGTTTTTTTATTTATTGCAACATGCTCGTTGATTCTTACCACTTAATCTTAATTTATTGTATCTTCCCGGAGTTCCCTCTCCGGGAATTCGGTTTTAATTATTCCTGTATATTACTTTTTTATCCATTTAATTGATGATCTTTATTTTATTGGAAATCGTGTAAAGATTATTTGGATTTGATACAGCTACTTGTGCAAGCATTTTACGATTAAGAATCAATTCCTTCTTGTACAGATTGTGTATTAATTTACTATAACTATTGAATACTTTATATATCCGCGTTGCTGCGTTTATCCGAGTGATCCACAAACGACGAAAATCCCTCTTTTGCCTGCCTCTATCTCGATGAGAGGAAACAAAAGCTCTTCTTACTTGTTGAGTAATCATTCGATTAAGTCTTAAATGAGCCCCTCTAAAGTTTGAGGCAAATGAACGCATTTTTGTTCGTCGTCTCCGAGCTATATATCCTCGCGGAACTCTGGTCATTGAATCAAATTAACCTTAATGAATAACTAATGATTTCTCTTCTTTTAGCCATCCTTTTTCCCATTAATAACAAAACGAATTATTCCGATATATAAAATATTAATTCCAATGGCTTTTGCTACTGTAACCTTCCCAACCACGATTTTTTATTCTATTCCCTTCAGTTATTTCGCATAGAAATAACAAATTCTAACGATACTCAAAAAAATAGTGGGTTCCATCGTTTCTATGGTTCCCTTTTAAACGGTGAGGCCCTCTCTATACACCGGAGCCCTTTCTTTCATTTCATCAAAAGGTATTGTGAACTTGTATAGTTCACATTCTTTGGCTCTACCTATCCATTATAGAGTAAATAGCTCTTTTCACAATAAGAGTTATCCATACAGTGACGGCATTTAATTATGAAAGTTGGCTAAGTAGCTGACCCTGTTAGTCCGTTCTTTTAAGATAAAGGAGCATAAGCCTTTTTCTTTTTATTACTATTTCCTCCGCTTAATGGATAACCATTCTCTACCAATGGGGGAATTGCTTCTTATTTCCAATTTAGATGATTGGATTTGCACCAAAGGAAACCAGAAATTCCATATTACCATAGAAATCTAGGATAGAGCTTCTCTATCCTATTCATTGGTACCGATCATGGATACTTCCAAAATTGTCTTATTTGTTTGAACTCATGATCTGAACGAGTCACACATACACCCTAGCACATGTTCCTCGACGCTGAGGACATCCCTTAAGCGCGGCCGATTTTCTAGCATTTCGTATTGGCTGTCTTGCGTTTCTAATAAGTTGTTTAACCGTTGGCATGTCGTATGTATATAGAAAAAAAGGATTGGTTTAGATCGATCTTAACCTGATGATTGATCATCATGAAGTATTTCTATTTTCTATTAAATCGCAGAAAACCTGAATTTAGGTTTGAAATAAATTTACAAGAAATGCGACCACTACCAATCCTTAAACATTTCTGGAAACCACACTGGATCAGTATCGCAGTGCTCGTCAATCATTTCATCCCCTACAATATCGACAAGTCCATAAGCTTTGGCTTCGTCTGCTGACATAAAAACATCCCTTTCCATGTCTTCGGATACAACCCAAAAAGGCTTGCCTGTTCTTAGTGCATAAACCCTTGTGATCATTTCGCGAACTTTGTGTAACTCTTCCACTTCTAGTAAAAATTCTGGTGTCCTTGCCCGATAATAAGCACTAGCAGGTTGGTGAAGCATAATCCTCGCGTGAGGGAATGCTATACGCTTGGTGGGTTCTCCTCCAAGCAGAATGAAGGATGCCATGGACGCAGCTATTCCGAGGCATATTGTATATATATCTGGTGTCACCGTTTGCATCGTATCAAAAATTGCCATTCCTGAGATTAGCCACCCGCCTGGGGAGTTTATAAACAAAAAAATATCGCTAATTCCATCTTCTATACTGAGATATACCATGAGACCTGTAATATGATTCGTGATCTCGCAACGAATCTCTTGACCTAAAAAAAGTGTCCTTTCTCGATACATAACATTGTATAAGTCAACCCAAGTCGCTTCTTCATCTCCGGGAATCCGGTAAGGTACTTTTGGAACACCAATGGGCATATTAGATTAATATTATTAAATTTAAGTAAGAAAACTATACTTTAATATGGAAACGTAAGAATGGAAGAGAAAGAAAGAATCCGCAGTTTATTGTCTTTTTTTTTTCTTATTCTATATGAATACTATAGATTCTATTAATACGTAGATTGAAATAATACATAGATTGAAAGGTTATATCTATAAGGAAGCTAAGACAGATTGAATAAAGAAAAAAGAATCGGTGATTGGAATGATAAACAAAGAGGGATAGGGATCTATTCTTCGTTTTTTTTTCCAAATAGGCCAAGCTACCCATTGCATATTGGCACTTATCGAGTATAGAATAGATCTGCTTCTCTTTCTTCTTACGAACAGAATTGGCTTCTTATTTTTAATGGAATGAAATAAATATTCACGCTTTCTGACACAGAATCCCCTAGAGGGGTTAGGTACATAGGATATGGATAGTCTTTTCCAATGCGATAAAATAAAGCGACATCGTGTCTATTTTTCTTTGCTAAAGGGGTATTTCCATGGGTTTGCCTTGGTATCGTGTTCATACTGTTGTATTGAATGATCCGGGTCGATTGCTTTCGGTGCATATAATGCACACAGCTCTAGTTTCTGGTTGGGCCGGCTCGATGGCTTTATACGAATTAGCGGTTTTTGATCCCTCTGATCCTGTTCTGGATCCAATGTGGAGACAAGGTATGTTCGTCATTCCCTTCATGACTCGTTTAGGAATAACCAATTCGTGGGGTGGTTGGAGTATTTCAGGAGGAACTGTAACGAATCCGGGTATTTGGAGTTATGAAGGTGTGGCAGGTGCGCATATTGTGTTTTCTGGCTTGTGTTTCTTGGCAGCTATCTGGCATTGGGTATATTGGGACCTAGAAATATTCTGTGATGAGCGGACGGGAAAACCCTCTTTGGATTTGCCCAAGATCTTTGGAATTCATTTATTTCTTGCAGGGGTGGCTTGCTTTGGCTTTGGCGCATTTCATGTAACGGGTTTGTATGGTCCTGGGATATGGGTGTCCGATCCTTATGGACTAACTGGAAAAGTACAAGCTGTAAATCCAGCGTGGGGTGTAGAAGGTTTTGATCCTTTTGTTCCGGGGGGAATAGCTTCTCATCATATTGCTGCGGGTACATTGGGCATATTAGCGGGCCTATTCCATCTTAGTGTCCGTCCGCCTCAACGTCTATACAAAGGATTACGTATGGGCAATATTGAAACTGTACTTTCCAGTAGTATCGCTGCTGTTTTTTTTGCAGCTTTCGTAGTTGCCGGAACTATGTGGTATGGGTCAGCAACTACCCCAATCGAATTATTTGGGCCTACTCGTTATCAGTGGGATCAGGGATACTTTCAGCAAGAAATATATCGAAGAGTTAGCGATGGGTTAGCCGAAAATCTTAGTTTATCAGAAGCTTGGTCTAAAATTCCCGAAAAATTAGCCTTTTATGATTATATTGGTAATAATCCGGCAAAGGGGGGATTATTCAGAGCAGGCTCAATGGACAATGGGGATGGAATAGCTGTTGGATGGTTAGGACATCCCGTCTTTAGAGATAAAGAAGGGCGCGAGCTTTTTGTACGCCGTATGCCTACTTTTTTTGAAACATTTCCGGTTGTTTTGGTAGATGAAGAGGGAATTGTGAGAGCGGACGTTCCTTTTAGAAGAGCAGAATCCAAATATAGTGTTGAACAAGTAGGCGTAACCGTGGAGTTCTATGGTGGCGAACTTAATGGAGTAAGTTATTCTGATCCTGCTACTGTAAAAAAATATGCGAGGCGTTCCCAATTAGGGGAAATTTTTGAATTAGATCGGGCTACTTTGAAATCGGATGGTGTTTTTCGCAGCAGTCCAAGGGGTTGGTTCACTTTTGGTCATGCTACCTTTGCTTTGCTCTTCTTTTTCGGACACATTTGGCATGGCGCTAGAACCTTGTTCCGAGATGTTTTTGCTGGTATTGATCCAGACTTGGATGCTCAAGTGGAATTTGGAACATTCCAAAAAGTTGGAGATCCAACTACAAGGAGACAGGCAGTCTGATACCACATTGCTATGGTATCTTTCATCTCTCTTTTTTGATTTGACATGGGAAACATCTCCCATCCTTTCTTTGACTCTTTTTCTTTCTTTATATGGGAAATGATCCCAAATGACAAATGAATAGGTGTGGAAGTTATAATTGTAAATAAACCACGATCGAATCTATGGAAGCATTGGTTTATACGTTCCTTTTAGTTTCGACTTTAGGGATAATTTTTTTCGCTATCTTCTTCCGAGAACCACCTAAGGTTCCGACTAAAAAAATGAAATAATTTCATTGAAGTAAGAAGTCTCCCCATCTGGGAGACTTCTTACTTCAATTAGTCCCCGTGTTCTTCGAATGGATCTCTTAATTGTTGAGAGGGTTGCCCAAACGCGGTATATAAGGCATACCCAGTAAAGCTTACAAGTAAACCAGATATGGAGATGGCGACTAAAGTTGCTGTTTCCATTTTTATAGAATTTCAAGATTACAATGGATCTACGAAAAGATCGTGTATTTACAACTACAACGGAATAGTATACAAAGTCAACACCAATGATTAAATAGAATTTATGGCTACACAAACCGTTGAAGATAGTTCTAGACCTGGGCCAAGACGAACTCGCGCAGGTAGTTTATTGAAACCCTTGAATTCGGAATATGGGAAAGTAGCTCCGGGTTGGGGGACTACTCCTTTTATGGGGGTCGCAATGGCTTTATTCGCGATATTCCTATCTATCATTTTAGAAATTTATAATTCTTCTGTTTTACTGGACGGAATTTTAATGAATTAGGTTTCTACTAACTAAAACTACGAAGTCATAGTTTTTCCATCCAAAAAAGCCTTTCTACTTTAAGCTCTACATTTCTAGACATTCTGGTAGTTCGACCGTGGAATTTTTTTGTTTCGGTATCTCTGGAATATGAGTGTGTGACTTGTTAGAATTGATCCTATTGATAATACATAGAAAGGGCCTGTTATCTCTATCAAGATGATTCTAATTCGTCGGATATTTATTATTTATTCTAGTATCTGGAACACGAAATAGATAGAGTGGATCAAGAAAAAAAAATGGAACTATGATTCATACTCACTATTCAGACCTCGCAACCAGACTGAAAAAAATTCAAGTAGTTTTTAATAAAAAAAGAAAATGTCTTCCTTCCAAATTTGTTTGCCCAAAAGACAACTTTTTTTTTCTCTTGATTTTGTCGAGTTATTACACCGATTCAATAAATGATCATCAAGCGGTTCTTATTCGAAGAACCCTTGCCTTTTGTTTAGCTTGAGACTCAATCATCGTGGCTCTAGTATGAATCTAAGGTTTTAATTGAACTGATTCATAGGATCGCAACAAGATAATTTCTATCAGAAAACTACTAGAATTTTTGCTTTATTTATTTACTAGTAAAACAAAACAAGAGTAAATCCGCATTACGCAAAAAAAAAAAAAGAAATCCAAAATAGGGAAGAGAAAAGTCAAGAGGCCTCTAATGACCAACATAAGGCAAAGAAAGGAAGACAGATGAGCCAACTTGAGATTTTTTGGCATTATCATCACAAAGAATAAATTCTGGATTTTTCTTATTTCATATCTTCAAGGCAAATCGACCCAATCCAGTGGCTGATGAAGTTTTGAACCCTTTTTTTTTTCTAATATCCGTTGAAAATTTGTGTGTTTCTGCTTGAGCCGTACGAGATGAAATTTTCATATACGGTTCTCGGAGGGGGACTCGGGTTAGTTACCTATCTCAATAAAGTATATGATTGGTTTGAGGAACGTCTTGAGATTCAGGCAATTGCGGATGATATAACTAGTAAATATGTTCCTCCTCATGTCAACATATTTTATTGTTTAGGGGGAATTACACTTACTTGTTTTCTAGTACAAGTCGCTACAGGTTTTGCTATGACTTTTTACTACCGCCCAACCGTTACAGAGGCTTTTTCCTCGGTTCAATACATAATGACCGAGGCCAACTTTGGTTGGTTAATCCGATCAGTTCATCGATGGTCAGCAAGTATGATGGTTCTAATGATGATCCTGCACGTATTTCGTGTGTATCTCACAGGTGGATTTAAAAAACCCCGCGAATTAACTTGGGTCACAGGTGTGGTTTTGGCTGTATTGACTGCATCGTTTGGTGTAACTGGTTATTCTTTGCCTTGGGATCAAATTGGTTATTGGGCAGTCAAAATTGTGACAGGTGTACCTGAAGCGATTCCGGTAATAGGATCGCCTTTAGTGGAGTTATTGCGTGGAAGTGCTAGTGTGGGCCAATCCACTTTGACTCGTTTTTATAGTTTACATACTTTTGTACTGCCTCTGCTTACTGCCGTATTTATGTTAATGCACTTTCCAATGATACGTAAGCAAGGTATTTCGGGTCCTTTATAGGGAAGGCATATCATAGAGAAAGATAATTCTAATTCTCATATATCATATCGGGTAGGTTGTGGTATTTCATTGCTACAAACATGGGTTATTGTAAAATAAGACATGTCATTTGGATACTTTTCTTCAACTCCGAAGTATTTTGATACAAATAGTTGAAGTTAATTTTACGAAAGAAAATAAGGCGGATTATGGGAGTGTGTGACTTGAATTATTGATTTGGCCATGCAGATAAAGAATTGGATCTGCCACATTAGAATTCACAACTAAAGGTGTCTCCGCATCCAATCAATACGTAAGTCCCCTATCTAGGAAGGATAGGCTGGTTCACTTGAGGAGAATATTTTCTATGATCATACCCCGACCATGTCATCCATGAACAGGCTCCGTAAGATCCCATAGAGTAGAAATGGAATAAGTCATATCACATGATCTAATTCTCTATTTATTACACTTACTTTTTTATTATAGTATGGAAATGCATTCATTTTCTTTGCATCGATTGCGATCCGCAATACTATCGGAGTAAAAGAAGGTATCTAAGGAAGAACGTAGGCTAGACTTTTGGATTTTTTATTAGTAACAAGTAAATACTTTGTTTGGACGTAAGAAATTTGCGATATTGAGGGGATAAACACCAACTAATCAAGAGACATGAGACAATCCACAAAGCAATTGATCATGATCAATTTTGCAAGCCCACTTGGATATTGAGCATTTACCCATAAGAATAGGATTCTTTTCAATGAGTAGTTGTAGGTGCAACTTCGGAAAAGAGAATCTGATAAAGCTTTTCTTACCTAGAGTCATTGAGTCATTATATACCTTATTCTATTATGGATCTTCCACGGTCTTTTTTCTTTCATTCTTGCTCGAGCCGGATGATGAAAAATTCTCATGTCCGGTTCCTTTGGGGGATGGATCCTAAAGAATTCACCTATCCCAATAACAAAGAAACCTGACTTAAATGATCCTGTATTAAGAGCAAAATTAGCTAAAGGGATGGGACATAATTATTACGGGGAACCCGCGTGGCCCAACGATCTTTTATATATTTTTCCAGTAGTAATTCTAGGTACTATTGCATGTAATGTAGGTTTAGCGGTTCTTGAGCCGTCAATGATTGGTGAACCGGCGGATCCGTTTGCAACTCCTCTGGAAATATTACCCGAGTGGTACTTCTTTCCCGTGTTTCAAATACTCCGTACAGTACCCAATAAGTTATTGGGCGTTCTCTTAATGGTTTCTGTGCCAACGGGCTTATTGACAGTACCCTTTCTAGAGAATGTCAATAAATTCCAAAATCCATTTCGTCGCCCAGTAGCTACGACAGTTTTTTTAATCGGTACTGCGGTAGCTCTTTGGTTAGGTATTGGAGCAACATTACCCATTGAAAAATCCTTAACTTTAGGTCTTTTTTAGGGATTTTTCAGGTTGATTCATTCAACCGTGAAGTACCGTGCATAGGTATCTAGGAAATAGTTACTTCCAAGTGAATCTTCCCTAGATACCTAAAATCCATTTTATTATGATCCATTTCGCGAAAATATAGATTGTGCCAAAGATGCAAAATTGTTTTCTTTTTTTTTTATTCTAACTCGAAAAGGAAGAAGAGGAAAAAATTGCAATGGATTTAAAACGAGAACTTATTCTTAGGTAAATCAATTGGGAGATGCTTCTCTAGAGTGTCCCATATCTGTTTTCCATCTTCCATACGAAAACTGTCAATTCTCATAAGATCTTCTTCAGTCTTACTCAAAAGGTCCAATAGTGTATGTATATTGGCCCTTTTGAGACAATTATACGTTCTAGAAGGCAATTCTAATTGATCAATAAAAATACAATTCAATGGAATTCCTTTTTTGTTTTTCTTTAGATTAGTTAATTTTTTTTGAAAGGTTAAAAGGGGTGGAGTAAACCTGTTTTTATTTTCTTCGAAACTAGTGCCCTCTTCCTCCGCGTGTAGAAAAGGAAGAAATAAATCAATCAAATTACGAGAAGCCTCATAAAGCGCTTCCTTAGGGGTTAAACTTCCATTCGTCCATATTTCTAGAAAAAGTATCTCGTGTTTTTCATTTCCATTCCCACAATAAAAAATACTATAATTCACATTTCGAACAGGCATGGATACAGCATCTATGGGATAACTTCCATCTTGAGAGTTCTTTCTGAGTTCCGTGTGATATCCGCGATCTCTCTTGATCTGTAACTCAATACAGAAATCAATGGGCTCTGTCAAGTTAGCTATAGGTTGTGCCATATCAACGATCTCTACGGAAGGGGGTAAGATGATATCTTGAGCAGTTATGTATCTAGGACCTTTGACACAAATTGATGCGTCTCTAACTCCATAGAGATTACTTCTCAATACAATTTCTTTCAAATTTAGTAAAATTTCTTGTACGGATTCTTCAATACCTGCTATTGTAGAATATTCGTGTGGCACGCTCCCAAATTTTGCACGTGTGATACATGTTCCTTCTATTTCTCCAAGTAAAGCTCTTCGCAAGGCAATACCGACGGTATCCGCTTGACCTTTTCTAAGCGGGGACAAAATGAAACGACCATAATAAAGACGCTTACTATCTACTCTTGATTCAACACACTTCCACTGTAGTGTTTGAGTGGATCCTGCTACCTCCTCTCGAACCATAATAGACTAGTATTATTATTTGATCATTGAATCGTTTATTTCTCTTGAAAGCGGTTTGATTCTTTTACAGACGTCTTTTTTTAGGAGGTCGACATCCATTATGCGGCATAGGTGTTACATCGCGTATACAACTTAATCGTACACCACTTTTAGCAATGGCTCGTAATGCGGCATCTCTTCCACTACCAGCACCCTTTACCATAACTTCTGCTCGTTGCAAACCCACTGTACGAATAGCATCTACTGCTGTTCTTTGACCAGCATAGGGTGATGCTTTTCTTGAGCTTTTGAATCCACAAGTACCCGCGGAGGACCAGAAAACCACCCGACCCTGCGGGTCTGTAACAGTTATAATGGTATTGTTGAAACTAGCTTGAACATGAATAACTCCTTTTGTTATTCTACGTGCACTCTTCCGTAAACTAAAACGCGCATTCCTACGCAAACCAATACGCACTTTCCTACGTGAACCAATTTTTGGTATAGCTTTTGTCATATTTTATTATCTCATAAATATGAGTTAGAAATAACAAAAAGAAAAAAAGATACAAAGATATCCGTTTCAGGGTAAAATATATCCTTTACTTTAATTATTTTATTTGGAATTTGGACATTTCCGCGGGTACTTTTTTTACTTTTTAGAAAGTAAAGTTCTTTTTCGAAAGATTACCCCTGTCTTTGTTTATGCTTCGGGTTGGAACAAATGACTCTAATTCGTCCACGCCTACGAATCAGTCGACATTTTGTACAAATTTTACGAACAGAAGCTCTTATTTTCATATTTCCGTATTCCTTTCTTAAACTATGAATCTAATCTTTGGAAAAAATAAGTCTCTTCGCTTGAATTTTGGAACTTTGAATTTATTACCCTAGAAAAAAAAAGAAAAACCTAATTCTTTGAATCTTTGGTATCCTTCAAATCTTCGGTATCCTTCAAATCTTCGGTATCCTTCGAGTCTTCGGTACGCTTCGAATCCTTATGGGGAAGTCTATAAATTATACGTCCCTTGCTTGAATCATAACGACTTACTTCAATTTTGACCCTATCCCCCATCAGTATTCGTATAGAACTAGACCGGATCTTTCCTGAAATATAGCCCAGAATGATGGTGTCATTCTCTAGGCGAACGCGGAACATTCCGTTGGGTAGGGCTTCCGTAACTAAACCTTCGAAAGTGACTTTTGCTTCTCTCGGGTTTTTTTTTTCTCTCCTATTTTTTTTTTCTGTCATATTTTTTTTTCTCCTATTTTTCTATTTGGATTTTCAAATAAAAAAAAACGTTGTATTTTTATTTGAAAAATAGGAAGTTCGAGATAGAATTCGGGTACTATAGGAGGGGCGATTACCATATATAACATAAGACTTCTCCCCCAATTCTGTTTAGTCGAGCTTCTCGATCTGTCATTATACCTCGAGAAGTAGAAAGAATAGCAATTCCCATTCCGCCCAAAACTTTAGGAATTCCTTGATAGTTGGCATAAATTCGTAAGCCGGGTCGGCTGATACGCTTTAAAAAGGTTCTAGTTCTATATATTCCTTTTCTAGTCTTTCTCTTTTGATGTCGCAAAGTTGAAACCAAGAAATATCTGTTACTTTCCTGATGTTTCCGAACACTTTCAATAAAACCCTCTCGTAGAAGTATTTTAACAATGTTTTCGGTAATATTTGTAGATACTACTCGAACTGTTCCTTTTTTATTCATGTCCGCGTTTCTTATAGAGGTTAGTAAATCAGCAATAGTGTCCTTGCCCATAAGACTCTAATTCTAGGTTCCTCCTAATTTTTCTATAATCAACATGTTTTCTTTTTTTTTTTTTATTTTGGATTTTAAAGCATATACGTGAAACACAATCTACTAATTTTTTCTTTGATCTATATCTTGCCTACTAGTATTTATAATACTTCAGGAGCTAATGAAACTATTTTAGTAAAATTCAACTCTCTCAATTCCTCGGCGATCGCGCCAAAAACTCGAGTTCCTTTTGGATTTCCTTTTTGATCAATGATAACGGCTGCATTGTCATCATAGCGTATTATTATACCGTCTTCGCATTTGAACTCTTTACATGTACGTACAATTACAGCTCGAATTACTTCGGATCTTTCTAGAGGCATTTGGGGCACTGCGTCTTTGATTACAGCAACAATAACATCACCAATACGAGCATATCGCTGATTACTAGCAGCTCCTATGACTCGAATACACATCAATTTTCGAGCTCCACTGTTATCTGCTACATTTAAAAGGGTCTGAGGTTGAATCATATTATTTTGATTTCAATTTGTTATTTCAATGCAAAAGGATGAAAGAAATATTGTCTTTCCAGAAAGAAAAACCTGGTTTTTTTATCTTCAATACTCCTTTTTTTGGGTTCTATATCTCTATCTCTAATCGAAGAAATTGACTTCGTATGGGCATTTTACTGGCAGCTATGGAGATAGCTGCTCTAGCTACAGTTTCGGATACTCCGCCCATTTCATAAAGTATTCGACCTGGTTTAACAACGGCTACCCAATATTCGGGGGATCCCTTTCCTGAGCCCATACGTGTTTCCGTGGGTCTTAGTGTAACCGGTTTGTCGGGAAATATACGTACCCATAGTTTTCCACCACGACGTGCATATCGTGTCATTGCTCTTCGTCCTGCTTCTATCTGTCTCGACGTGATCCAAGCGGGTTCAAGTGCTTGAAGAGCATATCTACCAAAACAAATACGATTGCCTCGGCAGGATTTTCCCTTCATTCTTCCTCTATGTTGTTTACGAAATCTGGTTCTTTTGGGGTTATAGTCGATGGTTCTTTCTTAGTTCCATCTCTACTGCAAAACTGGACATGAGAGTTTCTTCTCATCCAGCTCCTCGCGAATGAAATGAGAAAGCGTGCAAATTTCTCTAATTCCATAATATTCCAAAATATTATGGATAGATGCACATTAATAGATAATAGAAAAAGTTAGGGTTTTTTTAATATTGAATATTGAATTTGTTAAAATAGATAAATATATAGTCAAGAAAGAAGATCTAGAATATATCTAGATGTGTGTGTCTATTTATCTATATTCTATATTTATGGATAATGTAATCTTTCTTAACAAAAAATCTCCTTATTTTTACTCTTATTGAATCGCGGTAAAGTATTCTAATTCAATAAAGATTTCGCGGGCGAATATTTACTCTTTCCTGTCTTATTTGTTAATTTATATTATAACCTTACCAAATAAGGCAATTTTTTTGGTTTGTTCCGCCATCCCACCCAATGAAGTATTAGGATTCTTTTCAATAAAATCCTATGCAGTCATAGGTTCTGTCGTTCCCACTACTTCTCCTTTAATGGTTAGGTCTGAATCCCACAATGGAGCTTCCAAAAAATTTCTTTCCGAGTCAATTTTCTCAGTTTTATTAACCCGGGCCGCTCTTTATTATTGTTTTAAATTTGTATTTCTTGTTTCAAGTTACGATTTCGAATTCTCTGTTATTTTTATTATATTGATGCTTTATCACATTGCCTTTTATGATGTAACTCATAGACCATACATATTGGAATCCTATATCTTTCTTATTCCTCTTCTTTCTTTCTATCATCCCTCCTTTTATCCACATCCCTTTAGTTTTGCTTCACAACCTAGAATCCATTTTCTTTTTTAGAGAAAAAATTGCAGTTGCTACAACTATATGATAGATCTACTCATTTATGATAGATGTATCATATAGTGACTGTTTCTTAGTTAGGATCTCGACAATACGAAGCAATAGGTTGGTTATTAGTTAATTTTCTATAATTACTAAGTTTTTTTCTTTTTCTATTTATAGTAGGGTTCAGTCAATTTTTTTGAATCTCCATTTTCGACTCTAAAGAAAAAACTAACGAGTCACACACTAAGCATAGCAATTATATTAAAAGATTTATCAATTTTCATTAAATCTTATAGAAAGAGGTAGAATTTCTTCTTCTTTTTCAGGGATTTCAGGAAAAATAAGGCTCTTGTCATTTTTTATTCTATCACTGAACAGAATGGGAAGACAAGGCTAGTTATTCTTCGTCTACGAATATCCAAATTTTTACACCTAATACTCCATAGATAGTTCGAATTGGATAGCAGCAATAATCAATTTTAGCGCGAATTGTTTGGAGGGGAAGTCTACCCTTTTTGATGCATTCGGCACGTGCAATTTCTTTCCCTGCGAGACGACCTGCAATTTTTACTTTTACTCCCCTTATATCTGCTTTTTTAGTTAATTCAATGGCTTTTTTCATTGCCTTTCGGAATGAAACTCTATTTTTTAATTGGAAAGCTATATATTCTGCAAGAATGTTAGGTTGTCTATAAGGTTCTTTAACTTTTTCAATAGCAATATTAAGTCTCTGGTTTACAGAATTAACTTCCTTTTGTAGATCTTTCTCTAATTCTTCGATTGCTCCTTTTTTCTTTAATAAATTGGGGAATCCAATATGGATTATGACGTGGATCGTATCGATTTCTTTTTGAATTTCTATATGTGTAATTACTTCGGAACTTGAGCCTGAGTCCATTTTTCTATTATGTGTAATTACTTCGGAACTTGAGTCTGATTCTATTTTTCTATTCGAGCCTTTTTTCCTATTCTTTTGTATATAGTTCTTGATACAATTCCGTATTTTTTTATCTTCCTGTAGACCTTCAGAATAATTTTTTGGTTGTGCGAACCAAAAGGAATGGTGATTTTGGGTTGTACCAAGTCTGAAACCGAGTGGATTTATTTTTTGTCCCATATTTTTCTATTCTATTTTTTTTTACTGGGAATCGAAATCTTAGATGGATCTAAAGATTATTTAGATTTCTTTACTATATTTAGTACAATTGTTATATGACACATGGTTTTTTTTATGGGAGAACTACGTCCTCGAGCTCGAGGTCTGAATTTTTTCATAATAGTACTCCTACTGACTTCGGCTTTAGTGATGAATAAATTCGCTTTGTCGAAATCCCTATAATGAGTAGCATTTGCTGCTGCCGAATAAACCAACTTTAGGATGGGATAAGATGCTCGATAAGGCATGAGGTTCAGTATCATAACAGTTTCTTCGTAGTAACGCCAGCGAATCTCATCAAGAACTCTTTGTGCTTTGAAAACAGACATATGGATGCGTTTTTGTGCTTTGAAAACCCGTTCGAACTTAATTAGACGATCGGTTGGAACTTTCCTTGCGAGTTTCCTTAGCCCACTCTTCTTCTTCTTTATTCTAGGGGTATACTTTACCAGTTTGAAACTTGTCATAAATAAGGTTATTCCCCGCCTACCTTTGTTTGTTTGTTTTTTTTTTATTTTGAATCTTTCTATTCTGAATTCAGTTAACGACGAGATTTAGTATCTTTTCTTGCACTTTCATAACTCGTGAAATGCCGAGTAGGCACGAATTCCCCCAATTTGCGACCTACCATAGGATTTGTTATGTAAATAGGTATATGTTCCTTTCCATTATGAATCGCGATTGTATGGCCAACCATTGCGGGTAGAATGCTAGATGCCCGGGACCACGTTACTATTGTTTCTTTCTCCTCCTTCATATTGACCTTTTCGATTTTTGCCAATAAATGATGAGCTACAAAAGGATTCGTTTTTTTTCGTGTCACAGCTGATTACTCCTTTTTCCATTTTAAAGAGTGGCATTCTATGTCCAATATCTCGATCGAAGTATGGAGGTCAGAATAAATAGAATAATGATGAATGGAACAAAGAGAAAAATCCTTTAGCTGGATAAGGGGCGGATGTAGCCAAGTGGATCAAGGCAGTGGATTGTGAATCCACCATGCGCGGGTTCAATTCCCGTCGTTCGCCCATCGCATTATTGCAAATTCCAAAAATGCAATTTTCCATATTCCTAGTTACGTATTTACTTACGGCGACGAAGAATAAAACTATCACTATATTTTTTCCTTTTCCTAGTTCTTCTTCCAAGCGCAGGATAACCCCAAGGGGTTGTGGGTTTTTTTCTACCAATGGGGGCTTTCCCTTCACCGCCCCCATGGGGGTGGTCCACAGGGTTCATAACTACCCCTCTTACTACGGGGCGTTTACCTAGCCAACACTTAGATCCGGCTCTACCCAAACTTTTTTGGTTCACCCCAACATTACCCACTTGTCCGACTGTTGCTAAGCAATTTTGGGATACCAAACGGACCTCCCCAGATGGTAATCTTAAAGTGGCCGATTTACCCTCTTTTGCAATCAGTTTCGCTACAGCACCTGCTGCTCTAGCTAATTGCCCACCCCTTCCACGTGTGATTTCTATGTTATGTATGGCCGTGCCTAAGGGCATATCGGTTGAAGTAGATTCTTCTTTTCTCTCAAAAAACCCCTTCCCAAACTGTACAAGCTTCTTCCAAAGCATACAGCTTTCTAGATGTATATGACGATCTCTAGACAGATGGATCTTATATGAATCGTATGATGAAGTACCACATGAGTGGATATATAGGAAAGGAATCCAAATCTGCCGAATCGCTCATGTTATGATCTTCTACATCCTAGGTCTCCGCGTTCCGTCATCTGGCTTATGTTCTTCATGTAGCATTCAGATCGAATGACTCTATGAAATTACGTCGATACTTCCACATATTATGGGTAACGTAGGAGACATCCCTATTTTCCCCGGGGGGTCTTAATTACCACTGCTTAGCTTTCAATTCGCCTCTGACCATCAAATTAAATGTGAATAACCCGTCCTCCTCTCTTTGAAACAAGGGGCGCTTCCGGTTCTGTGCGTGCTTCAAACAATTTTGTCTTCTCCATATTACCATATCTCTAGAGTCAATAATTTTCTATGAGGAACTACTGAACTCAATCACTTGCTGCCGTTACTCAACAGTTTTCTGTTGAGGTCTATCCCGTAGAGGTAGTCAAATTGGATCAGTGATCGATTTCTAGGTTTCGTCGTAAACCTAATTGGTTACTTCCAATTACGTAAATCAATAGTTCAAACCGCACTCAAAGGTAGGGCATTTCCCATTGATATAGGAACTTTTGTACCAGAAACAATAGTATCTCCAATTATAGCCCCTCTGGGATGTAAAATATATCTCTTCTCACCATCCCCATAGTGTATGAGACAAATGTATGCATTTCGATTAGGGTCGTATTCTATGGTTACGATTCTACCAGATATGTCTTTTTGATTCCGTCGAAAATCGATTTTACGGTATAGGCGCTTATGACCTCCCCCTCTATGCCTTGCGGTAATGATTCCTCTGGAATTACGACCTTTACCACAACGGTGCCGTCCATGGATCAAATTATTTCGTGGATTGGATTTCACTTGCCTGTCTACGGTTCCCTTGCGTGTGCTCGGGATAGGTGTTTTGTATAAATGTTTCGCCGTATTATTAAGTATTCTCCTTTAGTTTTTTTCTCTATCTAGAAGTGGAATAGAATAACCCGGTTGAAGGGTAATGATCATACGTCTGTAATGCATTGTATGTCCCAGAATAGGTCCCATTCTTCTACCCTTTCTGGGTAGTCGATGGCTATTCACAGCTACTACCTTAACACCAAAGAAGAGTTCGACCCAATGCTTTATTTCTGTCTTAGTGAATCCCGATTCGACATTAAAAGTATATTGATTCTTTCCCAATAAACGAAGACTTTTTTCTGTAAATACTGCGTATTTGATTCCATCCATAAATCGACTTTCCCTCCTATGCTCTGAGTTCCAGTATCGATAAGAATTCGAGTTCTTATTGTTCTTATGTTATGGTATGAATATACCATACCAATTCGTTATGTATGGATGATGGATGAGATTCCATGGATAGAGAGCCAGTTCCAATAGACTTATGGAACGTTCCCGTTCGCGTGCATCCAGCAGGAATTGAACCCGCAAATTTACCAATTATGAGTTGGGCGCTTTAACCATTCAGCCATGGATGCTTAACAGGGATCATCGTACATCGTAAATAACCAATTTTCATATAGAAAGACATATCATAGAAAAATGAAATCGAAAATATTCGGAGATGGCAAATATTCGGAGATGACTATGAAAACACCTCTCTGGATCCTCGAATTGAAAGAGAGATTGAGAGGGATCAAGAATCCTAATTCTCGCTATTTGGAATGGATCCAATTCTATTGAGTCTGACTCATAGTGATCATTTCTCTTTAGCAAAGAATGACCTTGGTTATCAAAGGATTGAACAACCGGGATCCATTTACTTATGATACCTAGTTGACATTGATAACAAGGATCTAATGAATTATGAGTTTAATAGATCCTCTTTAGCAGAAAGACGTATATTCCTTGCTCATTATCAGACAATCACTTATTCCCAAACCTCGTGTGGGGCTAATCGTTTTCATTTACCATCTCATGGAAAACCCTTTTCGTTCCGCTTAGCCCTATCGGGTATTTTAGTGATAGGTTCTATAGGAACTGGACGATCCTATTTGGTCAAATACCTAACGAAAAATTCCTATTTTCCTTTCATTAAGGTACGAGGGCTTCTTATTCCACAAGAACGAAAGCACCTTTTCATTCTTTCATATACTAGGGGTTTTTACTTGGAAAAGACAATGTTCCATACTAAAGGATTCGGGTCCATAACCACGAGTTCCAGTGCACTAGATCTTGTAGCACTTAGCAACGAGGCCCTATCCATTAGTATTCCACATAAGAAATCCATTATAGAAACTAATACAATTAGATTAGCTCTTCATAGACAAACTTGGGGTTTGCGAGCCAAGGTAAGACCGGCTCGGGATCATGGGACCCTTTTCTATCAGATAGGAGGGGCTCTTGTACAAAATAGACTTCTAAGTAATAACCCCATAGAATCTATCTATATAAAGAGGCAATCGTGTCAGGAAGCGGGTTTTTCTTTGGCCAAAGGGTACTTCGAACTTGGAACGAGCATGAAGAGATTAACGAGACTTCTTTCTCTTTTGAGTTTTTCTGGCGGACCGGTCGCGCAAGATCTTTGGTCTTCCCCCGGAACCGATGAAAAAAAGTGGGTCGCTTCTTATGGACTCGCTCAGAATGATTCTTCTCTATCTATAGTTCATGGCCTATTAGAAGTAGAAGGTGCTCTGGTGCAATCCTTACCGACAGAAAAAGATTGCAGTCAGGTTGATAATAATTGAGTGCCATTACTTCGTCGGTCCGAACCAAGGAATCCGTTAGAAATGTTTTGAAATGGATATTGTTCTCTCTTTGATCAGGGATTGCTATATGAAAAGAAGTGGAGTTTGAAAAAGGGAACGGAATGGTCAAACCGGAACTGCTAGAGGAACGAATTTTCAATAGCATAACTTGGGCTCCTAGAATATGGCGCCCTTGGGACAATCTATTTGATTGCAGGGTTTTGTTCCGAAGCAAAGATATCCGCGGAGGCCGGTTCGTTCGTCCTATTCTGATATTCAGGACCAAGAGGTACTGGATTCTCTTTCGGATAGGCCCTGAAAGGAGAAGAAAGGCTGAAATGCCAACGGATCTCTGTCTATTCTCTAATTCACCCGATCCGATAGTACCCGTTTTTGGAACGTCCAGTGCCAAAGTCACTGAATGGGTAAGTCACCAATCCAATCCCTTTGACAAATCGGGTGTCATATTAGATATCATATTCTATATATATAGAAATATCATAGAATAGACATATAGAATTTTTGGTCGGGAAATTCGAATGAATCATTGAGTGAAAAAGGAGCAAAGAATGACAAAAGACGAGACTCTACTAGTCTTCACTCTTGTGGTTTCCTCGGTTTCTGTTTTCTTATTCGGGATCTTGCTTTT